GCGGATACATATAATTCAGAAGAATATGTTAGTGATTCGTATACAGCATCTCTTTCTTTTATCAACGGCTCCACTAATTGATATGTTTCCACAAAGATTTGAAATTCAATTTCTTGATCTGTATCTTCAATTTTTGGAAACTTATAAAGTTCTTCTGTTAAGCCCTGATCAATGAACCTACAAAATCCTTCAAATTGGATCTGATTCAACCCAGGTATTGTAGACATTCCCCCATTTTCATCCCCGAGCATTTTGAATTTCCCATTTATCAAAAAAATCCCATTCTTTTTTCATTCTTCATCGAATCATATGAATCGATCTAGCAATGATAGAATTGAATTTATATTCTGTTTACTGAATCGCATGAAATTTAACCCAACACGATATATGTATCGAATGTATGAAAAATGAAATGCATATGAGCAAAGGAAGTAAAGATTTGACTCAAATTGGAATTTCTATTTATAACAAACAGATACAAAAGGAAAGGAGTTGATAAATGCCACTTAGATTTTTCTTTTAGACTTATGAAATTTTGTATAAAATATCAAAAACAATAATTTCATTTTTACCATTATTATGAGATTACATATTCCAATTTGATTTTGATTAGATACCAGAAAAATCAAACGGATTCATGATTTGTCCTATTCATTGAGATAAAGATAGAATAATCAGAAAAGAAAATAGAGTTCGTTTTTCTAACACTTCATTTTTTCATGGATTCCTTTGTTCAAAAAAGAATTAGCATAGAACAGAGATATTTTGACCTAATTTTTTTTAGTAGAATCTTTTGAATATGATTGAAGTTCGTAAGAAAAGAGGACGGCTTGTCTTTAGCTTGTCTTTACTAAGCATGTGCAGATATAGCTATGCTGTCTATATATACGATATGTCTTTATTCCGCTTATTTACATTCTATTATATAGAAGCCTTATTTTATTGGGGCTGCGCTATCAAAAATGATATTTTTATTTTCTCTTCAATCTATTCAATGAAAAAATGAAAGACGAGAATTTCTTGAGAAATTCCCTATGAGAAAAAAATCCTATTCAAAGAAAATCCCCATTAAATAACTATACTATACCTGTCTGTGTAACAATTTCTGTTTTGGGGTTTACATATACTCAAAATTCCTGTTATAATAAGCATTGGTATTCAAAAAAAAAATCAATGCTTATTTGATTGGGTATGTATCTCTTTTTCTTTACTGCTATAAGCAAAGAAAAATAGGTGGGGGGTGGGGCCAAAAATCATTCATCAATTTACAGTCAAATTGAAATCATATAGTTAATGGTTCTAGTTTGTCCTGAATTTCTACTTTTGTAACTGAGAATTCACTTTTGCTTTTTTTTTTTTCAATAGAAAAAAAGAGGGAATATTTTCGTCTTTTTTGTATGTATCATTTTGGCGGCATGGCCGAGCGGTAAGGCGGGGGACTGCAAATCCCTTTACCCCAGTTCAAATCCGGGTGTCGCCTGATCAACAAAAAACTCGAAATCAATAGAAATCAACCGTTCTGTTTTTTTTATATAACTCGCCCTATTTTTTTTTTGACTCTGTGCCAGTAATTTCACTATTATATTATTAGTTAACAATAATGGAAAAATTCCTTCAGATTTTATTCGTTTCATATTTATAGAGATAGGGGACATAATTCACATGGATATAGTAAGTCTTGCTTGGGCTGCTTTAATGGTAGTCTTTACATTTTCCCTTTCACTCGTAGTATGGGGAAGAAGTGGACTCTAGACGTATTACTCGTTTTATAATCAGATTGAGGAATCAAACTGTATCAATTTTTTTTTTCTAAATGGTTTTGCAAAGCCTTTTATTTGAAATTCACCGTATCAATTAAATTATTTAATTAATTTTTATTAGTCTTCCTTTTTAGATTTAGAAATTTTTTGGTTCTAATGTAGTAAGGTATTCTATGACTAATAGAGATAAATAATATTTCAATCAAACAAATATTTCAATAATTCCCATCTTCGTATTCCGAGAATCTAAAAGGATATGGATGGTAGACAATAAAAAAAAAAGAAATAAAAAATTATTTCTCAATTTTCTATTTCGATGAACCGTCCCTTACCAGAGTTATATATGGGCAATGAGGGGCAAGGAAACCCCACCTTTTTTTTTCATTTTATTTCCCCCTTTTTTGTTCAAATGGAAAAGACAGAACTCTTTTGATCATCTGTTAACTCTTCAATCAATTACTTCTTGTAATTTTTAATATAAAAAAGATATTTTTTGATTTTCTTTTATTATTATTAATAATATATATTCCATTTTTATTTCCTTCATGGATTTGATTCTTTTTTTGATGGATACCGTCATAGAGAAACTAATAAGAAATCCGGGAATTAAAAAATGGCAAGACAAAGTCTTGCGATTTTTTAAGATTGAAATAAAGACAACTAAAATCAAACAAAGAAATAAAATTGAGATAGGACGGCGATCACATATATTTAATTGATATCGACATCTATGAAGATAGATATCAAAAATTGATCTATATTAAGTTTGGATCTTAATACATTACAACTTTATACATTCCTAACATTCCTAGAATTAGAATAGTATAGTATGATAGAAAGAAATATCTGAATCTTTCTACCATACTATACTAATGATAAGAAGTCAAGTTTTATTCAAATTAATTGCCTTGGCTGACTGTTTTTACATATATTATAAGTAAAAAAGCAGTAGGAACTAGAATCAACAGCGCAGTAGCAATAAATGCTAGAATATTTACTTCCATAATTTCCCCCCTTTTTTTTTACTTCGCAATAACTCGGGATTTAATCCCATAGAGATGAAAATCACTTGTAAATTCAATGCAATGAATTACATTTTAATGACATCGAATCGGATCAATATCATCAATAACAATATCTAAACTATCAAATCAATTCACCGTCGAGAATTTAATAGTATAACATAGGAAGATCTTTTATCCACACCAAATCAAAAATTTGTGATTCCTGGTCCAAACAAAAGAATTCGTTTCCTTTATTGATTTTCCTTTATTGATATTGTTATTCTTTTCCGCTCTTTCTTTTCTATAACCAATTGCCCCCTTTCCTTGTACAACCATCTAATGAAGTATAATCTGACTACTTTTCCGCTTCCAATGTTTAGAAAAAAAAAACCAAGCAAAAAAGAGAAAATATAAATTCCATTTATACGTCTATGTACCCGATAAAAATACCAAACATATGACACTCTATTTTATTTTTTTTAATGGACGGACCGGGGCAATCAAAAAAAGGGCCCCGGTACAGTATCTTTTTGAACCCTGAATATACTGAGTGCTACCAATCAAAAATGTTCGAAATTTACATAACATTCTCTGTCATCCATGGGTACGAGTTGAGGTACTAGAAATTCCCATATTTTTTGTTTTGATCAGAAATGCGAAACAAAAAGATTGTTGGGAATTCAATGCGTCCCTCCCTTTTCTGTGAAAGGGGAGGGACGCATTGATTTCTTTTTTTTATCCGCCGGGGTCGGGACTGACGGGGCTCGAACCCGCAGCTTCCGCCTTGACAGGGCGGTGCTCTGACCAGTTGAACTACAATCCCAGGTAAATAAAAAAGTGTGCAGCATACACATATTAATTATATTGTTAATAGATAATGAAAGCCATTTTTTTTGATTTAGAACGGATTCCTAGTAACTAGGAATCCGTTTTTTTCATTATTGTCAAATCAATAAAATCGAATCGATCGATATCCATTTTTCAATGAAAATAGTCTTTTTTTCTTTACTCTTTTCATTAAACTTTATACACTTAATCATCCTGATATGGATCTAGATCATTAGCAAGGGCAGAATTTATGGGAACAAATAAAAATAAATAAAGCAAATAAAAAGACGGTAGGGATGGATATATCATAAAATTGGACTTTTTTCCTTTTATTGGGCCGAGCTGGATTTGAACCAGCGTAGACATATTGCCAACGAATTTACAGTCCGTCCCCATTAACCGCTCGGGCATCGACCCAGGAAGAATTAATTCTAGGGTTATTGATAATCCATGATCAACTTTCTTTCGTAGTACCCTACCCCCAGGGGAATTCGAATCCCCGCTGCCTCCTTGAAAGAGAGATGTCCTAAACCACTAGACGATGGGGGCATACTTGGCTGACTGCCATTATACTATCCTCATAGTATGAGGAGTTTTTTAAAAATTGTCAATGGAATGATATGACTAGATATGAAAGCTTTTTCCATCTTTTATGATTCCATTTTTATTCGTGATTTAGACTCGTGAATCATTCATTTTCATCGCCACTCTATTCTATTAGATCTAGAAATATATTCTAAAAAAAAATGAGAAATTGAGAGAATTATATTCTCTTAGAAAATTCTATTAAATAATACTCATAATACGAAATATAGAATTCTTTAGGTAAGTGATTGGTCTGACATAAAATAAAAATAAAAAAGTGTGTGTGTTTTTCTAAAAAAGGTTTGGTTGAGGGGACAAATCAAATATCTTCATTACCTATACCAATATTTTGATAAACTAGTTTGGATCTCTGTCGAATTGCTAAGGTACATGTATCAATCAACTGAATTTCATTTTGTTCTGATAGAAGAATTTTGGTCAGTGTTGAAACAATTTATTGCATTGATATTTATCAAATCCAATATCAATAAACAAATTGCACCCTATTTACTTACTTTTAAGTAAATTAGAATCGCATTACTGAATGAACTAGTAGATACTACGAGTCTACTGCATATACTTATATATATAGATATTATACGTCTACTGATTCATTCAGTAATTGAATCAAATGGCCCTTTTAACTCAGTGGTAGAGTAACGCCATGGTAAGGCGTAAGTCATCGGTTCAAATCCGATAAGGGGCTTTTCTTTTTTTTCCTAAACCTCCAGTACAATGGTAGTATTCATATTGAAAGGAAGAATAAAAGTGTTGTTGATATTTGTAATAAAAAACCAAAGCAAATAAGTATAATAGTTTAATT